TAAGATCCTATTTTTTGTTTAGAATCAAGGTTTTGCTCATCCAAAAAAATATCTAAATCTAAAAAAATATCGTATAATCCTGCACGAAAATTATCCGATTTTTTATTTAATTTTAAGAATTCAATTTTTTTCGTATCAGTCAATATTTTTTCCCCTTCTTTTTCTACACTTTGGTATAATGTACAGAATTGATTTTCGAATTCCGAACCAGTTAATTTTTTATTTATAAAATGTGACATTATTTTATAATATCTATCTTTATACGTCCAATGAATGTAATCTAGAATTTTTTGACGATAGGTCCAACTTAAGTTTTGCTGCGAATCGTTATTGTTCATACTTTTTTTATTAAAATTTTATAATTCCTTAGTAGAATTAGATTGTTGGTCTTTTAAAAAGTTATTTAGAATTTGTTTTTCGAATTCTGGCGATGGAGCAGGTCGAATGTCCCGTCCAACATTTTTGTTTTTTTGAATGTCATCCTATTATTATTGATTAATGAGAGACCAACATTAACAATAATTTTTTGCAGAATTGCTCACAATTTGATTATTCACAGTCTCTACTAAATAATTTTATAATCATTTAGTAAAATTTTTAATGATCAATGTCCGTATTAATTATGATAAAATAAATTCACCCTTTAGAATCTTACAAAACTAAAAGTGTTTTGCAAATAAAAGAAAAATAATTGTTTGTTTAAAGCAAAATCATAAAATACAAAATTTTTAATAAACTATTAACTTTCATCAATATTCAGAAACAAAATTATTTATTACAATACTTTTCCAATTTAGGTCTTATAGTATCATTCATTATTTGTTGTATTTCTTGTACTGTTAGTAGTGGATAATCCATATCTAGTAAGTAAAAAATCGGTTCGTCAATAGCCGTTGTAAAACCTTTCGATTTTGGATTAATTTCTATTTTTGTAAGCTTTAATTCGTTAGATAAAACGTCTTGCTCTAATAGTTCCACCAATCGCTCGTAATTATTGGCAGCCGACTTTCGTATAGCATAAAACTTAGTTTGAAAATCTTCATCTGTTATCTTGTTATTGCAAAATGACTCGACAATTTTTAGATAATCATTTGCCTTTTCCCAATAAATTTGGTTGCTTAATAATTTCACCAACTGCACATATCGTTTCCATTGTTTTTTTTTCAGATCAAAAAGTTTAATCGATCTAGGTTTTTTGAACATTAACTGTAGTTGAACAAATTCCCTTGTGTCTATTTTCATATTAATTCAAAAAGTTTATAATCTATTTATTCCACATCTCCTAAAGAAGGACCAAGGATATCGTCAATTTGTTGCTTCAATGATGGGGCCTCGGTAGGGTCCAGCTCACGCCAAAGATTTCGTCTATCGTCTTCCCGACTAATATTATCCGGCTGATTATCCAGATGAATCTGCCAACCCTTCTCAATTGTATCAAAACGTTGTAATATTTCTATTTGTTCAGGAGTCAATTTATCAGCTTGATTTTGAAGAGACTTTGATAATATCTTAGGAATCTCATTGATTTGTTGATTCGATAACTTGCCTGTTGGTGCTATAGTTGGAGAATATTCTTTAAATAACTTACGAAAATTTTTCTTGCTTCGCGCTTGAGCTTGGCGCTCTAACTCTACTTGACGCTCTTCACGGCTCAGCCCTACATTCCCATCCCAATTTTTGTCTCGCATTTGGTCTTCGAATTTGTCAGTATTTTCAACTGTTCTCTGATACCCGGTAATATAAAAAGCATCATTAAACTCATTCCAAATTTCAAAACACATGTATACTCGAGTATTTGGTTCAAATATATGTAATACATTTTCCTGATAATTCAATGTTCCCTTTCTAATCAGTAAATTATCACAGCTTAACACTGAACGGATAAATTTTAGTACTGCCAATGAATTGTTCTCATCAGTTAAATAATTATTGTCCAACCCCATAGCTTTTCGGATCGTAGGATCCTCGAACTCTTTATGATAAATTTTTTTCCCTGTCATCTGTCCACCTGAAGCATAAGGTGTCCGTTCTTCATATCCTTTTATAGGAACTTTGAATAAAGGTGGTTGCCGGCGTGAGCTTGTTTTCCGAATCTCCTCTTCAGATTTTTTGAACATTAGTTGTGTGCGTGTTGCTGAAGCTCTATAACCAGTGTATTGCTTTTGACTCATTGATCCAAAACCATAGCTATAGCCACTATACTGACTAATTACACCAGGTGGAAAAAATTTTCTTTGAGTTGGATTTATTCGTATTCGAGGCCCTGCGGAAATCCGCGTAGGCGGATTTTGAACTGAAGCTTCAACCACACTAATAATCCCTCGCGATAATGGCTCATTGAGAAGTTTCAAAAGTGTGTTAGCCATTTCTTTGACTCCCTTCCCAATGCTTTTTGGCCATTTTTTTTTTAAGGATTTATCAATAACGCTTTTCTTCAAAGCTTCCATTGCTTGCTTTTCTTCATCTGACATTGTTTCTTCTTGAACCGTTGATTTACCGTCCTGAGTACAACCACCCCGATAAATTGCAACTGTTGTTGATTCCTGTGATGAAAATTCTTGCATAATATATGAGTTGACGTCTCCAAACTGAGAAAAAAACACGTGAACCACAATCACCATTACTGTCACCCAACTACGAAATCGACGTTTAAACGACTCTATTTGACTTAATATCCATTCTCCAGAGTCATTAACAAATGATAAAACTATTTTAGAATTTCTACTGAATTGTAACGTGACCGATCTTACCTTCTGTGGACTTTGGATAGCTAATTCGTAATTGATGCTATCAATATTTTTAGATAGCAAGAATAACGCTTTGCGAAGAAAAGCATTTCTTTTGGATCGGTTTTTTCTTTCCTGATTTATTTTTATTTGTTCGTTTGTAAGAAATAACCCCATATAATATAATCCTTTAATTTTAATAAAACTTCATTTTGGTTGGAACGTTCTTGCCAATAGAAGAATAAATAAAATTATTATAATCAATTATGAGCAAGAACGTTCCTAGTGCATTATTATTATAATAATTTTAGATAAATATTTATGAATATTTTAATAAAAATTTGAATTAATTTTTCTATTTTTCGAATAACCTAACATATTATATATTTACTGGATAGTTAAGTTTCAAATGAAAAACTTTGGCATTGAACTATTTTCCCAGCAGGTCCCCCCACAAGTATCGTCGTCGATTTATAACGTTTCACAACTGAGTTCGAGATGGATCAGTGTGGTTCCGCTTAGTACACTAAAAACACCAAAGCAAAAATAGTTATTAATAGAAAACTATTAATAACTATCGATCAAATTCTCTTATACTGAGAATTGAAAAAATTCAAGTCTTCGGTCTGTTAGTACATCTCAGCTCATATATTACTACATTTATACTTGATGCCTATCAAACGGTTAGTCTTACCGTGACCTTATTCACTTACGTGATGAGAATACTTATCTTGAGGTGGGCTTCCCACTTAGATGCTTTCAGCGGTTATCCTCTCCATACATAGCTACCCAGCGTTTACCGTTGGCACGATAACTGGTACACCAGAGGTATGTCCTTCTCGGTCCTCTCGTACTAAAGAAGGCTCCTCTCAATATTCTAACGCCTACACCGGATATGGACCGAACTGTCTCACGACGTTCTGAACCCAGCTCGCGTACCGCTTTCATGGGCGAACAGCCCAACCCTTGGGACGTACTACCGCCCCAGGATGCGATGAGCCGACATCGAGGTGCCAAACCTCCCCGTCGATGTGAACTCTTGGGGGAGATCAGCCTGTTATCCCTAGAGTAACTTTTATCCGTTGAGTGACGGCCTTTCCACTCAGCACCGTCAGATCACTAAGACCGACTTTCGTCCCTGCTCGACTTGTAGGTCTCACAGTCAAGCTTCCTTATGCCTTTACACTCTAGATACGATTTCTACACGTTCAGAGGAAACCTTTGTACGCCTCCGTTACCATTTGGGAGGCGACCGCCCCAGTCAAACTGCCCGCCTGAAACTGTTCTTTGACCAGATAATGATACAAAGTTAGAAATCTAACATTACCAGAGTGGTATCTCACTGATGGCTCCTAAATCCCCGCAAGAATCTACTCAATGCCTCCCACCTATGCTGCGCAAATAAAGTCCAATTTCAATTTCAAGTTACAGTAAAGCTTCATAGGGTCTTTCTGTCCAGGTGCAGGTAGTCCGCATCTTCACAGACAAGTCTATTTCACCGAGCCCCTCTCCGAGACAGTATCCAAATCATTACGCCTTTCGTGCGGGTCGGAACTTACCCGACAAGGAATTTCGCTACCTTAGGACCGTTATAGTTACGGCCGCCGTTCACCAGGGCTTCAGTTATCAGCTTCGCAAATGCTAACCAACTTCTTTAACCTTCTGGCACTGGGCAGGCGTCAGCCCCCATACATCGTCTTACGACTTAGCGGAGACCTGTGTTTTTGATAAACAGTTGCTTGGATCTTGTTATTGCAACCTTATAAATAAGGCACTCCTTCTCCCGAAGTTACGGAGTCATTTTGCCGAGTTCCTTAGAGAGAGTTATCTCGCGCCCCTTAGTATACTCTACCTACCCACCTGTGTCGGTTATGGTACAGGCATTATTTATTTACGACAGTGCGAGCTTTTCTTGGAAGTATGACATACACTGCTTCGATGCCGTAGCATCTCGTCATCACGCCTCAACTCAAAACGTTTTCTCCGTTTCTCATCATCTCGAACGTTTAAACCGGTAACCAACATCCGGCCAGCTTAGCCTTCTCCGTCCCTCGTTATCAATAAATAATGGTACGGGAATATTAACCCGTTGTCCATCGACTACGCTTTTCAGCCTCGCCTTAGGTCCTGACTTACCCTCCGCGGACGAGCCTTCCGGAGGAAACCTTGGGTTTTCGGGGTATAGGATTCTCACCTATATTTTCGTTACTCAAGCCGACATTCTCACTTCTGCTTCGTCCATATCCGCTTACGCTAATACTTCAACCTACAACA